CCTCCCTACAACTCATGAATTAAGAATTCGCACAACGACAAGGTCTACTCGACGGGAATTAGCCGTGAATGAAATCAAACCTTTCGCAGGAATCTTTCACAAAGACTATAATCAACTAATCAGAATGGTTCATTATTAGACCTAGACCATTTTGTATTTGATTCGCCAAATACATCATTATTGTATACTCGTTCCTATGTATGGCGCAACCCAATCCCAGTTTTTCCACTTTGTAATCCCGTCAATCGAAATATCTAACTAATAATAAATTCACTCTTGACAGTGATCTATGTTGTAGATGTAAATCCTAGAGGGGAATGGGGTTGGTTGAACTTGAAAATTCATGCATTGAATGAGTAAACAATGGAATTGGATTCCGTTGGATGCGACTGAAGTACTAACTGCTAACTCCTAGTTCTTTTTCAATTCCCGGAGCCATTTGGTCTCGCTCGGGGAATTTTTTTTTTGTTTGTCAAAAATTTGACCTCTTTCACTTGTTTATGATTATGAGAATCAATCCTACTCCTTCCGGTCCTGGGGTTTCTACACTTGAAGAAAAACAACCGGGGCGTATTGCTCAAATCATTGGTCCGGTATTGGATGTATCCTTTCCCCCCGGCAAGATGCCTAATATTTACACCGCTTTGGTAGTGAAGGGTCAAGATACTGCCGGCCAGCAAATTAATGTGACTTGTGAGGTACAGCAATTATTAGGAAATAATCGAGTGAGAGCTGTAGCTATGAGTGCTACAGATGGTCTGATGAGAGGAATGGATGTGATTGACACGGGAGCTCCTCTAAGTGTTCCAGTCGGTGGATCGACTCTCGGACGAATTTTCAACGTTCTTGGAGAACCTGTTGATAATTTAGGTCCTGTAGATATTCGAAAAACATCGCCTATTCATAGATCCGCGCCTGCTTTTATAGAATTAGATACCAAATTATCTATTTTTGAAACCGGGATTAAAGTCGTGGATCTTTTAGCGCCTTATCGTCGTGGGGGAAAAATAGGACTATTCGGTGGAGCTGGAGTGGGTAAAACAGTACTCATCATGGAATTGATCAACAACATTGCCAAAGCTCACGGGGGTGTATCCGTATTTGGCGGAGTAGGCGAACGTACTCGTGAAGGGAATGACCTTTACATGGAAATGAAAGAGTCTGGAGTGATTAATGAACAAAATATTGCAGAATCAAAAGTAGCTCTAGTCTATGGGCAGATGAATGAACCGCCGGGAGCTCGTATGAGGGTTGGTTTGACTGCCCTAACCATGGCAGAATATTTCCGGGATGTTAATAAACAAAACGTCCTTCTATTTATCGACAATATTTTCCGTTTTGTACAAGCAGGATCTGAAGTATCCGCCTTATTGGGCAGAATGCCTTCTGCTGTGGGTTATCAACCTACTCTTAGTACAGAAATGGGTTCTTTGCAAGAAAGAATTACTTCTACCAAAAAGGGATCCATAACTTCTATTCAAGCAGTTTATGTCCCTGCGGACGATTTAACCGACCCCGCCCCTGCTACGACATTTGCACATTTAGATGCGACTACCGTACTCTCCAGAGGACTCGCTGCCAAAGGGATCTATCCAGCAGTAGATCCTTTAGATTCCACGTCAACTATGCTACAACCTCGGATTGTTGGTCAGGAACATTACGAAACTGCGAAAAGAGTTAAGCAAACTTCACAACGTTATAAAGAACTTCAGGACATTATAGCTATCCTTGGGTTGGACGAATTGTCGGAAGAGGATCGTTTAACTGTAGCAAGAGCACGAAAAATGGAACGTTTCTTATCACAACCCTTCTTCGTAGCAGAAGTCTTTACTGGTTCTCCAGGGAAATATGTTGGTCTAGCAGAAACAATTAAGGGGTTTCAACTGATCCTTTCCGGAGAATTAGATGGTCTTCCTGAGCAGGCCTTTTATTTGGTAGGTACCATCGATGAAGCTACCGCGAAGGCTATGAACTTAGAAGTGGAGAGCCAGAAATGACTTTTAATCTTTGTGTATTGACTCCTAATCAAATTGTTTGGGATGCAGAAGTGAAAGAAATCATTTTATCTACTAATAGTGGCCAAATTGGTGTATTACCAAATCACGCCCCTATTGCCACCGCTCTAGATATAGGTATATTGAGAATACGTCTTAACGACCAATGGGTAAAAATAGCTCTCATGGGTGGTTTCGCTAGAATAGGCAATAATGAGATCACCATTTTAGTAAATGATGCGGAAAAAGATAGTGACATTGATCCACAAGAAGCTCAGCAAACTCTTGAAATAACTGAAGCTAACTTGAGTAGAGCTGAAGGCAAGAGACAAACAATTGAGGCAAATTTAGCTGTCAAACGAGCTCGGACACGAATGGAGACTCTCGATGTTATTTCACCTCTCCTTGGGACACCCAAATAATCCCACATTTATCCCACGGATTTGGATTCTTCCAATTGAATCCCCGACAATGTAGGGGGAATCTGGGCCAACCCAAAAAGAACTAGAATCCGAGGATTGGGGGGAATAAATACAAAAGATGGTGGGTAGCAAAACTTATGCGATACCAGTGCCTCTGGTATCGAATAAGTTCTACCTACTATTGGATTTGAACCAATGACTCTCGCCGTATGAAAGCAATACTCTAACCACTGGGTTAAGTAGGTCATTTATCATCACAAAGAGAAACAGAAGGGACCCATCATATCGATGGATTGATTATAGACGAAATCTTATTTCTACGCAATACCAATCTTTGGCATGGCAGGAAACAGATCCGAAGCTATCATGTGGGATATTATATTCATCTTGACAAGAAATTCTTTACATACTAAAATAGGTAGCACAAGGGCTATAGCTCAGTTAGGTAGAGCACCTCGTTTACACGCGCGCCAATGTTTTTCAGGGGAGTCCATCATGCAATCAACAGAATTGATATTATGGAGAAATCTAGGTCTTACTCTATGTATTCGAGGAAACAAGAGAACAATAGCTTGACTTTTGGTTCGGTCCGATTTGGGTGTCAATTTTAGGCTACAAATGGACCCCACCGTTGATTTCATAATTGATAAGGTAAATACCCAGTCCATTCAATGCTAGGCATAATTGAGTCTAAGGACCTCAAACTAATATCTTTTCGTCCTATGAACTTTAAGGTGTATAAAGTTTCATATTTGACTCTTTGAGCGGAGCGATAGAGACTTCATTTCACTTAGGTTAATCTAGGCCGGAAGCAGACCTATGTCAAGGTAACTCTTCTTTGAAACACTTTGGATCGCTTTGGATCAGCATTCAAATAATGAATCAGAGCACGTGGAGCCATCTCGTTATCTTTCTGTCAAGAAAAAGTATGGCAAACTATCTGATATTTATATCAGTTGATGAAAGAGCCCAATGCAACAAAAATGCACGTTGGGTCTTTGAAATAGTTCGAATCATTTCGATAATAAAAAGTTTGATCTGTTTTACCGAGAAAGTCTACGGTTCGAATCCGTATAGCCCTAATTTTGAATGAAAATAAATTTCAATAAAAAAAAGACTCACAGAGGACAGCCCAGCCGCCCTTTGCCTACTTTTTCTTTTTTTTGTTCGTTTAATTAACCCGAAGTTCCTCACACAGCCCTTTTTTGAAATATCGTGAACAATTTCTGTGGGGCGAGCCCGCCTATGATAGATCTATATTCATAGACGGAAGGTGCCCTATCTTTTGAGAGTTGCAGATTGCGTAACCGCGGGACGGGGGATAGCGAGAGTCTGGTGAGTCTACTCCGCCTCATGGATCGCCAGTGCTTCTCTTTGAAAGATCCTCAGTTCCTCGATTAAGTGAGAAATTTCTTCCGTTTTTAAGTGGATCTTGCTCTCAAGCTCCGCTTGAAATCGTGACAATTCATCTGAGGAGAGTTGCTGCTTAGATGTTTCATACCTCTTAAGCAAGTCCTTTTGCCATTCTAGGCAAAGTTCCTGATTTTCGCTTAACCGGACATATTTGTCATAGAGTTTCGCACTTAGTCTCATAGCTCGAATTCTCGACTCCTCCGTACTTGACTCCTCCAGTTCAACGCTTCTAAAATTAGGTCCCGATTGAGTTTGTTAGTCTGCTGGTCTTCCAGAAATTGAGAATCGATCCGAGGATCCGAATTTGACTCCTCCTGTTCAACACTTCCAAAATTAGGTACAGATTGAGTTTCTCTGTCAATCTTCTCTTTCAGTACAGCGGAATGACCCTTTGTGAGAACCATGCCGCGAGACCACCTAATAGTTGGGCGTTTTGCCCATTTTTCGTCCATTTTTCCAGTTCCTTCGTCAAGTATGAAACACTCGCGGTCGTTTTTGTCATCTTAGTTTGGGCCGGACTTATCCTCTCATGGAATCGATCCCTTTCATAGCCCCAAGGATGAGGGCCAAATGTAAGATTCCTTGGCACAGATTCGTCATTCTTTGATCCTCCTTTTGGATTTTGTATTAGTCATTCTCCTATTTGATTCTCCTTCTTTGTAGACTTCCGATACATACATAATTCCTAAGTTCGACCCTATTTGTACAAAAAGGAATCAAACCATAATACCCACAGAGGAGAGGACAGCCCAGCCTCTCTTTGCCTACTTTTTCAGTCTTTTTTTGTTCGTTTAATTAACCTGAAGTTTCTCACACAGCCCTTTTTTTGAAATATCGTGAACAATCTCGGTGGGTTGAGCACCCCTTTCGAGGAAATATAGAATAGAGGGAACATTTGAATAGGTTTGCTTCTGTTTCGGATCGTAAAAACCCACTTTCCCGAGATCTCGTCCTTCTCTTCGGGATTGAACATCAATTGCAACGATTCGATAGATGGCTCATTGGGATAGATAGAGATGAACAATGCCCCCCCCTAGAAACGTATAGGAGGTTTTATCCTCGTACGGCTCGAGAAAGAATGATTTGAATTGTATAGTTTATAGTTCCAAATTGATCTCTAATATTTTCAAATTCATTACATTCATTACTATGCTTTGATTCATTTTTTCTTCCGTCCTGAAAAAGAAAAATCATCCGTACTCATAACTCAAGTTGTCTAATTCTCAAAGAGCTAAAAGGAAAATCCTTAGACGTAGCCATTTCATTTATTGAGCTGTCTCTCACCTATTTTGTTTGTCTCGTTTAGAATCCCTTTTGTAATGGTTGAGACAATTAAAAAATGGTGTTTTCTTGTTCCGGGATCCTTTATCTTTGCTTTGAATCATTGGGTTTAGACATTACTTCGATGATTTTTAATCGTTTCAAAATGGCAGCAACGTACCTTTTGCGATTTCTTTCTAGAGAAGAATCATACGAACGGTGGATTCCCGTGTGCTAGACTTATGATCGAAATCCAAATCGTTTTCTCAATTCCAACAAAATCTCCTTGAAACTTTTGTTGAATTCGGATGTTTTCGATTGATTTCTTTCTATATTGAAGATATACTTACGAAGTTTTTACCATTTATTGATTGACACTAACCCTAGACCCTTTTCCCTGAGAAATGAAAAACACTTTTCGTTCTGCTCGAGCTCCATGAGATACTATTTACAACCTAGCAAAAAAGGGTTGATCTAGTGGAACAGAACAAACTATGTCGAGCCAAGAAACATTTTTATTCCGATAAAAAATGGTGGATGTAAGGGTCCACACACGATCATGTCCTTCAAGTCGCACGTTGCTTTCTCCCACATCGTTTTAAACGAAGTTTTACCATAACATACCTCTTGTTTCAAACTCGTATGGAATTGATTCAATATGGAATCATGAATAATCATTGGCTCATATAGGCCCATAGCCCTTGTATACTTTAGACTTTTTTATATGTATTTTATGTGTATAGGTACGCATTTCGATGAGACCACTTAAAAAAAAAAGTGAAGCAGAAGATTCTAAAAACGAGTTTCGAATCGGACTGCTCTGGGACGGAAGGATTCGAACCCTCGAGTACCGGGACCAAAACCCGTTGCCTTACCGCTTGGCCACGCCCCATTTAGGCTTTTATTTCATACTAAGAAACAATAATATTGTTATTGGGTATTCGTCAATTTCCGCTCAAATCTCTATGAAATAGATTCGATTATTGCTAGGATTTAACACGTGTAGTTGTAGAATCCAACAGAATTTATTGATCATTACATATAATTCAATTAAGATAATGTATCAAAGTATTATTCCTTCTACTCTCGTTTGAGCAGGGAAGGCTTTTTGATTGGGTGATTCAAAGAAAAATAAACATTTTTGGTGTACCTTAATTACTTTATTTTTTTCCTTCTATCATATCACTCAATCAAAATACAATTAAAGAAGGAAATGTTTGTTATGCTGAATATCTTTAGTTTGATCTGTATCTGTCTTAATTCTGCCCTTCATTCAATTAGTTTTGTTTTCGCTAAATTGCCCGAGGCTTACGCTTTTTTGAATCCAATCGTAGATGTTATGCCAGTCATACCTGTTCTCTTTTTGCTCTTAGCCCTTGTTTGGCAAGCTGCTGTAAGTTTTCGATGATATTTTTACGACTGTCTTACCAACATTCCTAGTTTTTTAGGAGAAAAAGATTCTAATAATTGATAAGCTACGACAAGTCTTATATTAGGAACCCTCGATTCACACATAGAAATTTTGGGATCGCCTATTCCTCATTTTTACCTTCTACTTCCAGTGGCCAAGGACCCTACTAGTATTAATTAGGGTCCCCTAATATATATTGTATAGAGAGAGAGCTGGGGCATGAAAGAGAATTTTGGTGAAAGAATCTTGTTACAAATGCATTTCTGAAACTGACTTTCTTTTGTAGAAAGCACTTCATTTCTTGGTGTCAAACAAAATAGGATATGCGGTCTAAAAATGGATAATCTATTCTCCCTTTTTCCAAAAATGATCTTGGAGATTTTGTAATGCTTACTCTCAAACTCTTCGTTTACACAGTAGTGATATTCTTTGTTTCTCTCTTCATCTTTGGATTCCTATCTAATGATCCAGGACGTAATCCTGGGCGTGAAGAATAAAAAAGGCGGTTTTTTTTCCTTGCTCAATTTCCCAATTTTGTTATGATTTTCGCTATTCTAGACAGTGAACTATGCTAAAATCAGAGAAAATAGTTCGGATTTTTTATTTTTATTTTAAAAGGAAAATCTCAAGTCATCAGAGGAGACGGAAAGAGAGGGATTCGAACCCTCGGTACGAATAAGTCGTACAACAGATTAGCAATCCGCCGCTTTCGTCCACTCAGCCATCTCTCCCACTTGAAAAAGGAGAATTACCCTGGTATGATTATGCATTAAATCAAAAAAGTCTTTCTTTATTTTTTATTTAATGATTTCATTTAATCTTTCGTTTTGATTCTATACTATAGACTATAAAGACTCATTAGATCCTAATTTCGATAGAGATTTATTTGATTAGTAATTTCATTCGAATTCCATTTCAATACCGAGGATATTTCCCATAGAAAAAAGGAAAGAAGCTTTCTTTCGTCTAAAAGATTTTTTGATACCCCGGCCTGGCTAGG